TGTAATTACTGTAGCTCCCCAAAAGCTCATCTGACCCCAAGGTAGTACGTATCCTGTAAAAGCTGTCACAATCATTAATAGGAAGATTACAACTCCGAGACACCGAACAAATTCCCTAGGACTGCTATAACTCGCATGATATAGACCACGAAAAATATGTAGGTGAACCACAATGAGAAACATACTTGCCCCATTAGCATGCATATAACGGAGCAACCAGCCCCCTTCAACATCTCTCATAACGTGTTCTACGCTGTTGAAAGCTAGATCCACATGAGGTGTGTGATGCATAGCTAAAAAAACGCCAGTCACTATCTGAATGACTAAACAAATACCAGCTAACGAACCGAACCCCCACCAATAACTAAGATTGCTCGGGGTTGGATAATCTATCAAATGCTGATTTAGTGTGGAGGATATAGGTTCTTTAAGAAGAGAGAATCGTTGGTTCCTTATAGTCATTTCTCTTTCCTATCGTGACAAACAACTCTTGTTCCCCCCCTTCCCTACTCATCTTCTGGCTGTCTATTTTTTTCGAAGATTTTCGAGCCATTTAACTAGATGTTTATTGACTTCCTCACGTTTGATACCGTAGGCTTCGCCGCCATTCCACCCATTATGTTTATAACATAACTCGTCGATTTTATCTAGGACTGCCATCAGGATGCGTGGATCTTTCTCCTGATCCAGATGCAACCTTTGATAGGTCCGCTCTATATATGAAGAGGGAATGCTCCTCTTGTTAAGACAGAGCAATCCGGAAAGAGCCATTTTTATTTTTTGTTTTTCGTCGTTTAGGGCTCTGTCCTCCTCCTGAATAGGTTGAGAGCTCGGCCCCTCAATATGTTGAGAGGTGGATCCATCATGAAGATGGGTGTAGTTGCCTAAAGGGGGAAGAGAGGAAGAAAAGAAACCTCCCAAAATTCGTGTTGTTATGTGAAGACAATCATTTGCAGCTCAGACTCCTTAGATCTGGTGTTGCTTCGAGGCGCTTTCAGGACTCAGGATAAACCTGATGAAAAGAAAGTTCCATCTTTGCAGTGGGAGAGGTGATCAACATAGAGGAACTCGCGGCAGATTTGGGGTGCAAGGGGGGTCCCATCTTCCTATCTTGGTCTCCCGTTCGGCGCTAAATACCGGTCTAAGGCGATATGGGATCCGGTGGTGGAACGTTTTGAGAAGAGACTTGCCCTTTTCTGTTGGAATAGTTGAAAGTTTCTTTTTCCAAAGGTGAAAAACTCACCCTTCTCCACACCAGAGGTTTTTTCCTTTCCAGAGCGAGCCTTCCTACATATTCTCTCTCATTATTTACCATTCCATCCTCGTGCGAGGATGGAAAAGATAAAGAGAGATTTCCTTTGCTTTGGGAAGGTAGAAAAGAGGAGGGAGTATGGGTCTCCGGCCTGTAAAGCTCATGAATCGAGCACTTTTAGGCAAGTGGTTATGGATATTTTGAGAGGAGAGGGATAGCTCGAGTCTTCGAATCCATTAGGTAGAAGTTTCGCACCTTTATACTTCTCCACCCCTTCACATACTTTTCATTTTGAAAAGGAACTACAGCCAGCCTCAGTTCCATACTTTTTTGATTTGGACAAGAAAGAACCACAAAAATCCCTAGAAACGGCTTCTTCAGAATCGTATCATTCCTACTCTATCCAATCCAACCTAGCTTCATCCTGTAATTGTCTGCTTTATCACGGTAGAGCTTGAAATCAATGGTTGCTTTCAGCCGCCTTTTCAATGCCATTGGACTACATCCATCTATCCTACCTAAACAGTAACCCTTTTTTTGTTCGTTCTTCGAATGACGCTAGTGGAGACAAATTCCTTCCGGCTAATGAAGATACTACTCCAGTCTTCCCATTCATTCCCAGTGGATCCTTCTTCTCCCTAAGAATTGAACGAACCAAGTTCACCTATACGAGAGTGAGGAATAAAAACCAACAATCAACTTACCACTTTCTTTTGATGTCCCACGATTCTGCTAGTTTAGAAACTAAGGAGAAGGACAGGGGTCGCTAGGTCAGAAAAGCGATAACTATAAAATCTCCCCAAGTAGGATTTGATTCATTCCGAATAAGAAGAAACTTCTATGAAATGAAAGAGTTTCGCGGGAATTGTCTTGATCGTGGGATATCATTGAGAAATAGGAAGAAGTGTTATCGAACTCCTGCAATTCTTCCCAGTATGGAATGAGTAAAGAATCAAGCTACAAGTCTCGATCTATACAAAACGCACTGGGTTTTTGTCTTTCTTTCGGTTTCATTGATAGCAGAAGAGCCTTACTCTATAGGGGCGCTAGCGCTTTACTAATATAATCTAAAGTAAAGGGGCCTGAAAAACGTAATAGGCTGCTACTCTAGGCTCGCTTCGCTTTTTCAAGCTCCGCCCCTTATTGAAAACTAAAGCGCTAACGCGCCTTATATTATTTAGTAAAGCAACCTTTCGCGCTAGGCGCTCACGCTTTTTGTCTGGGTGGAAGCTGGCGGCAGGGCTTGCTTAACCGGATACACGGAATTGGGATCTCTCTCGCATGCAACTATTTCTATCGGGAAAGCCTCGCTTATTCAAAGGGCTGATTATTTAGAACCCTTTTTGCTCATAAGTAAGTGAGCGTTGGTAGGAGCGGCGGGATGATGATTTTTATATAAATAAATAAAGACCAAAAAGAAGAAATGGCAAGATCCATTTTATATCGATGGAGGAAATAACGATGTGGCAGGGATTCTCTACAATGACACTGTAGGCCAATTGAAAGGGATGTAGCGCAGCTTGGTAGCGCCTTTGTTTTGGGTACAAAATGTCACGGGTTCCAATCCTGTCATTCCTACCTATTACTTCTCCTCTGGGCAGTAACGAGGGATCCATTGAGATCGATTCAAATTGAGGACATAAAAAATATTTCATTTTATGAGACTATATGCATGCAAGATGTAGTGGGGGTACAAAAAGAATCCTTTTCTTTACAGTCGTTATCTACTGTGATAAGAAAGCGCTCTTAGTTCAGTTCGGTAGAACGTGGGTCTCCAAAACCCGATGTCGTAGGTTCAAATCCTACAGAGCGTGATTCCGTTCTTGTTAGGTCTAATTAAAATGAAATAACTTCACTAACTTGAACAGCAACCTGAATTTGACCTCCTGCGGATTAAAGAAAGGAGGAAGTAAAAAAAAGAGACCTATTACCAGTGTGATTTCTCGATGAGGTGCAACAAAGGAAGATCTAGGTGAGGTTGAGTGCTTGCTTTCTTCCATCGACCGGAGCTCTTTGGATTGATCACTTGTCAAGGACAGCCCGGCACTCACATAAGAAATACCACCCTTAGCAGATCCTCCGGACAACAAAAGAAAAGGCAATGCTAATTGAGGCTGGAAACGAACAGGCCTGAAACTATTAACATAGCCTTGCCCTCTTTCCGTCCATTCCCTACTCTCTCTAATCTGATCCGTATCTTCCATATGTAGACGAGAAATAGAAAGGGGAATCGTCACTCGGTACACCCCGGCCTACGTTCATAGCCTTTGTAAAGTCTGCCTTGCTTGTAGTAGAAAAGGTTGCTTACGGCGCTGGCTAGAGGAGCCCTTTATTGATGGGCTGACTTTCAATCTAGAGATCATGAATGAGAGGCGTTAGCAGTTTCAATAGGGGATAGCAGTGAGCGACCAAAAAAGGAACGAGAGGCGGAGTATTCTCTATGAAGATCCATCTTCCCTGGCCATCGATGGGTGGCTTAGTCCGTTCGCTCCACATCGGGAACTTTAGTAGACCGAAAAACGGAGGAGCAGTTTGGTGGTTAGCTTCCCGGTGACCAGCTCATTCATTTGATTCCCTTCATTGCTATATCGACTCTTTCTTAAGCCTAACGACTACTTTATGTTAATGACGATTTTGAATGTTTGCGATTTCTATTAGTCACCCCTTTCCTGTTATACCGAAATTACTTGGTCCGATCCAGCTCCAGCTTCCTGCTACTATAAAGACAACTAAAGGTAATGCCAATTATCTTACTTACTCTTTTTTTGATAGCAAGGGCGAGGAAATCTGGTAGAAGCGAAGCGCTTACGTTTACATAATAGGGGCTCCGCTCTTTCATTTGATGTCAGGATTGACTATGAATTCTCCTAGTGAGCAGTTGTGGTTATTATTTTATAGTACGGTTTGAAGAAGGACAAAAGTTCTGGCTGTGGCTTTCGTTGAGCCGATTATGCGAGACCAAGAGCTCTTCAAGAATGACCAGCAATAGCAAAAGCAGAGCCCAACACTTGATCGATCGTACATGTGTTCGGCTATGCGTAGAGTAGTTCGGTTCGTGTTCAATACATAGAGCGCGCAGGCGTACTTTCGTTACGGACTTTTTCTATTCTATTCTCATTACGAGATGAGCGGGTTGGAGAATAAGATCAAGTCGAAATAGATCAATTCTTTATCTTCTTCATTCAAAGGAGAGTATAGATGGGACGGTCAAGAGATTCTGGCTATCAAGTTCCAGTGTGATCTACGCCTGTTAGACTGCCGGGCTGTAATGGATTGGACTATGAATACGTTCTTTATAGTGAAAGAAGGATCTCGTATCGGGTTGGACCCGCTCTCTTCAGGTGTTTGCAATTCCTGTGGGAACCGCACCACTTGAAGCCTTTGTATCCACATAATGAGAAGCCCTCTTTTAGTAAAGCTTCTTCATCAGCGACTTTCGCGAATGCCTTCTATCGACAAAGAATCCCCTGAGTTAGCAGCCTGCCCTACTTATCTAGCCGGTGTTTGCTAGGTTTATTGAGCTACCTCACTACTGCTTTCACTGGAAGCGGCTTAGCTTGTGTTATGCGTAAGACATCTAGATTGGCTTGGCAGGGTAAGAGCTGCCCTTGACTCTCTTCCTTCCTACCTGCTAGAGACGGCTCAAAGAACAAAACAAGACGGAGGAACGGAATGAGAAAAGAAAGCACCAAACTTCCTTCACGGAGAATAAGCTACTACTACAGGCACTGTCAGCTACTAGACTACTCTACGACTTGCAGATATCAATTCGATTCTATCTCCGGAACAACAAGCTACTGTGGGAACAGCCTACCTAGTGTAGTACTACTTTCCGCCGATCCGCCTTACTAAAAGTGTCCGAATGCCTAACTAATAGATAGAACGATTTCTCCCATGCCAGTTGACTGGTCGAGACGAAGCCGCTGCGTGCCGCTTTGCCGCCTTCGAAAGAGTGGTTTCAGCTCGCGCTCTCCCCTGCCCGAGTCAAAGAGGCCAGCCCTCAATTCCAATCAGAGAGGCGGTTAAAGGCCAGGTCCGGACCACTGAAGGAACGTAACTGCGCAAACTACGTAAGCCAGAGGAAAGACAACTAGCCAGGCGGAGCAGAACAAGCAAACGAATCAGCTTCCGCTGTCACTGAATTCATCCGGCAATTGATACCGAAAATCGGCCTTTTCAAAAGCATCCTTTGATCCAGCTTTCTCTGCTTTAGGGTAACAAAACTGTCCCATGCCACACGGGCAGAAAAATGAAATGGCAACTAGACTAGTTAGTAATTTCGTACTTCTGTCGTTGGGGAGCGGAAATGGCACTTTACAGCAAGAAGAAAGAACAACGAAAGTCGAAGATAGGCTTGTAGCCTCACCTGAATCAGATTCCGTAGCTGATACAACTGATGTTGCTTCATCTCCTTTCCCATCCGCCCGGGGAACCGAGTCTTCTTTAGTGAAAAATGAATTGGCTGCTGCAGAGGATACCACTTATGTCACTGACTCAGTAGATGGACGAGACAACCTCTTTCACCGAGCCGAAAAGTCTGCTATCGCTTAAGATAATAAGATAAATAGATAAGCGGGCTTACCACTTCATCTGTTGTAGCTGAATTCAATGAATATACATAGGATGTGGAAAGTTAGCAATAAGCTCCGTTACGGGAGAGTACTCTTTAGAAGACCCGTAGCTGGCCATAACTCAAACTGGGCATTCTAGGCCTGAGGATTCTTTACTGACTCGTCTGATGTCTCCGGAGCGTCTTCCCTAAGCGTCTGGTGAAAAAGGGTCTGCCACCACTGAATCGGATGCTATTGCTCAATTGAATTGTGTAACCGAATCGGATGTCTCCTTATCCATAAGCCCAGAGATCAGAGAGAATAGTAATACATAAGCCTAGAATGCCTAGGCAACAGAAAGATAATGAATAGGAAGAGAAGACTAGAGAGGATAGTTATAGTAAGAAGAAGAAGAATTTTCCAGTTCGAGAATAGGGAGCAACTAGGAGACAACATCCGAGTTAGCAACTTTCAAAGCAATTCGGTAAAAGAATCTTTCTTTTTCCCAGAGAAGAGTCTTCTTTAATAAATAAAGACATAGGGTTGCCCAGAACAGTTCTCCCAGCAAGGGGAATCCTAGAGGAGGAAGAGGGGACAGCGCAAGTTTTTACATTCTTTCAAGTCAAGTGGAAGAAAAAGACAATGCGCTCCTGGCTATCTCGAAATTCTCTAAGAAAGGAGGAAGCTAGTAAGTAAAGGCCCTCGCTTTTCGGTGCTCCTTCTCCACTGCAAATATCGTAAGTTGTTCACGAATAGGATTCATGCCGAACGAAGGGCTTGGCTTACACGAGACCTAGCATCGTCGAATTTCCTTGGGCAGTAAAAGGACGAGTTGAAGTGAGCTCGTTAACCGAAAGCAGGAAAGAGAGCAGGAACAGAAAGATCAATTGCAAGCTGCTCGGGAGGTTTGGATTCATAGATGGGAAGAATCAGCTTGGGCTCACCATCCAAGCTCCCTCCTAGAACGGCTAGGGATCAAAAAGTAAGCGCGTATGCGCCAGTCTTTTACTTTCTTTGAAGGCTGGTTTTCGAGCTTTGACCTTGAAAGTCTTTAGGCTTCGACCTGCCAAATCAGCCTAGACCTATTCTATTGGATTAGGCCTAGATTTCCCAACTCCTATAATAATGTTTATCAGAATCGCTATTTTGTTCGATTCAGCAGTAGGAATGGTGTATCCAGCAGACGTCATCAGTAAGCGATGTGCTAGTCTTTGTTGGTGAATGCCAGCTATCACCACTGATTCTTTAAGTCCTCTCTAACATTTACACGTCCCCTTCCTCGACACGCTCTTTGTTTCCATAACTTCTTACGAAATTAGGCTAGAGATAAATTGATCTCCCTCCCTCTCGTATTCTAAGAAGAAATCCCATTCTTGCTAATAGCGTCCTTTAATCAGAAGAGCGCATACCGATTGAAAAGAAAGGAAACCCTGCTCATCTTGAGCCATAGGCGTGGACGTAGGAATGAATAGGCATGCATGCGGCCTTGCACTATACTGGAATTATGCCCCGCCCTTACTATTGAGCTTTGCTCCTGCTCGAAGCGGTTTACCTCCTTCCTATATTGGAGAGGTCGACTCCATGCACTATCAAAGACCTGGCATTTCGACCTCCCCCCGCATAAGGCTCTTTTCTGTTATCTTCGTCACGACCTAAGCCTCATTCTTTCTATCATACCGTTGTCACGTTTGAGTTCTTTATACGTACAATTACGGCTAACAATCAACGAGTTTCGATCATCAAATTCGGTTAGAAAGGCTTTGATGACTCAAGGTTCATATTAGGTATGAACAGAACTTCGATAGGCGAGCCAAGCGAGTCGGCCAGCATCTCTATCCGAGAAGGAGGGAGGGTCTCCCACTACTCACTAAGAAAGTAGCCGAGAGAATCCTACAGAAATGAAGGCGACGATGAATACTTCTGTGGAGGGGCTACTAAAAGAGAGAATCAAAGGATGGCTCGTCCCTGAGAAGACGAGTGGACAAAGATGTCTTCGTCGTGATTGCTGCGCAAAAAACCGGCCTGAATGACAACGGTGCTGAACTTCTAAAACCAAGCTCGAGGAGCCTGTTTGAGACCGCGCCGACTCATTGAATAAAGGGCCAGAAAAGAAAACCATAGGTGACGGAGTAGATAGACCTGGTGGAGGCTGCATATATATCTCCTCATACAAATCCCCGTTAAGAAATGCATTCTTCACATCAAGCTGAAACAACTGCCAACCACGAATCGCTGCAACTGCGATCAAGGTACGTACAGACGCCATCTTGGCTACTGGTGCAAACGTATCCTCATAATCAACACAATACTCCTTAGAATATCCCTTAGCTACTAGACGGGCCAACTAACGCTCCAGAGAACCATCAGAGCGGGTCTTAACTTGATAGACCCAACCACAACCGATCCTGAAAGAAGAGGAACTAAGTCCCATGTCTGATTCTGCTGTAGTGCTGCCAGTTTATAGTCTAGTAGTGATCTAATCTCTAGTGTTTTCTCCCAAGAATTCGCACAGCACTCGACGAGTTCCAATTCAACGATCTGTCTCCTATCCGGGGAGGTAGGTAAAGCCCATGCATCTTTCGTCTATTTTAGTTTAGTATAGCTCATTCCATTCGAGAAAGAAGAGCTAACCTTAGATACATATACTCCCTTAGGTACATTCCCTGAGCTCCTAGGTGTTTTATTAGCTATAAAAGCGACTCGTGTTTCCGAACCAACAACTACAGCTACAAGTGGGCCATTACCTTACTTTATATAGTCTATAGCTGCCTCGTAGAAATCGCCATACTTTTCTTCGAATTCGTATAGAAGTACCCTTTCCTATCGGACAACTAGCTTAGGTACAGATACTAGGGTTTTTATTACAGTCGTAGAACTATCTTATCTTGTAATTCGTCTTACTAAGAGCTAACTACAAGGGGTACACTAACAACACGCTTGGATCCAATTACTCCCTTCGATCGGACAACTAGCGCATCCTTCTTTCCAGGGTAACTCGCAACCGCAGCTAACTTGCTATCGGCTTCTTCAAATTAGGATTAGACCCCTACAGAGCACATTATCCCTTATTCCCAGGCTAAGATAAGACTCTATCGCTAACTACAGGGCTTGGGCCCGCTCAAAGGTATACAGCTACTTGTGGTATCTCCCTTACTGAACTAAGAGATAGCCTTAACTAAGGGGCCCCAACAACTAACAAAGACGGATCTATTCCCTTAACTGGGACACTTCCTACTAGAAGAAGTATGGTTGATCCTTTAAGAGGTATGGTTTGTAGGTTTACAGAGGGATAAAAGCTGTTACTTTGGGGTTTTCCTTACGAAAGCACTCTAGTAATTCTTGTTCGAGCTAATAGGTGATAGGTGTCACCGTTCTCCCTTCGATCCTTCCTACTTGGCCCATCCAGAGTCTTACTTTGTGGCTTTCTTTATAGTCAGCACGTGAACATACATTCTTCAAAGGTGTTTTATTCCGGGTAGAGGTATAGTTCCTGCGTTGATCGCCGCTTACTCTGCTTTCCGAACTCAGACATTTAGGCGCCTAAGCTTACCAAAGAGTGAACTTACTCCGCTGCTTGGGATACATTCCCGTCGGGGTCCCATTCCCTTACTTTATAGTCTATAGCTCTTAAACAAAGACTTCTTAGCGGCACGATTCGGATTAGCAGACTGCTCTTCTTTCAAGCGGTTTCCCTTTCTTGTCTTGCTCTACTTACTGTCAATTCCGAACATAGCAGCTACCTTTTCACTCACACGGAGACCGAACGTACTGGGCCCTTACGGAACAGCTAGAATTCCATAGGTCTTACTTCGAGACCCCTTTCTTCTTTCCTTACTTGACTCCCTTACAGGGTCACTCGCCGCATCCTACCTTAGGTCCACTACAGCTGAAAAAGCGGTTACTTACTAAGGGGTAGTTGAAGTCAGGCTTTAGAAAGAGCTCTTAGTCTACCCGAAGCGAAGGAAAGTCAAGAGAAGAGGTGGTAGCTTTCCATGTAAGGAAGTGACACAAGTTATTCTATCAAGTCTTCTGTGGAGGAAGGAAGCCAGGGAGTAGCACTAGGGCAAGTAACTTATTTCACTAGTCTCATATGTGAGTCTCGATGCACAGATTCCTCAAGGCATTGTTTTGTACGAGCAGTAATAGTCTAAGAAAGGACAACTGCTATTGAATTACCTTTTGAGAATGTCCCATTAAC